TCTATTATTATTATTACTACCATTCAATATTACTACCATTCAATTCTTTTATTACTTTAAAAAGTAATAATTCGATTATATAGAACCTTGAAATAAAGAGATAACTTTGAGATTTAGATAAAGGAGGATTGGCGGGTGAAAATAGCAGTTTACGGGAAAGGCGGAATTGGTAAATCAACGACTAGTTGTAATATCTCAGTCGCCCTAGCGAGACGTGGTCAAAAAGTGTTACAGATTGGGTGTGATCCCAAACACGATAGTACTTTTACTCTTACAGGATTTCTAATACCTACAATTATAGATACTTTACAATCCAAGGATTATCATTATGAGGATATTTGGCCCGAAGATGTAATTCACAAGGGTTATGGAGGGGTGGATTGTGTGGAAGCAGGGGGTCCACCCGCAGGAGCCGGATGTGGAGGATATGTGGTGGGAGAAACTGTGAAGCTGTTAAAAGAATTAAATGCATTTTACGAATATGATATTATATTATTCGATGTATTAGGCGACGTGGTTTGTGGAGGTTTTGCCGCTCCATTGAACTATGCAGATTATTGTGTAATAATTACGGATAATGGATTCGATGCATTATTTGCAGCTAATCGTATTACTGCCTCTATAAGGGAAAAAGCTCGTACACATCCACTCCGATTAGCAGGCTTGGTTGGAAATCGTACATCTAAAAGAGATCTTATCCATAAATATGTGGAAGCCTGTCCAATGCCCGTAATAGAAGTATTACCTATTATTGAAGATATCCGAGTTTCCAGAGTCAAGGGTAAAACCTTATTTGAAATGGTTGGATCTGAACCATCCCTTAACTATGTGTGTAAATATTATCTAGACATAGCAGATCAAATATTATCCCAACCAGAAGGTATTGTCCCAAAAGAGATTCCAGATCGGGAATTATTCAGTTTACTCTCTGATCTTTATCTAAATCCCATTGGTGGTGGGGGGCAGAAAAAAAAGAATCAGGAAAATTTACTTGGGTTTACAAGGATTTAGAATCAACAATTTATTCACAATTCGTTGTAAATTCGATCCTTTCTTTTCATTCTTCTTTTTATTCATTATTTCTTTTCCTTATTTATCCTCAACCATTTATTCTTTTCCTCCCTATTATGTCGGCCAAAATTGATGAAACTATAACTTTTGAATGTGAAACGGGTAATTATCATACTTTTTGTCCTATTAGCTGTGTATCTTGGTTGTATCAAAAGATTGAAGACAGTTTCTTTTTGGTAGTGGGCACAAAAACATGTGGTTATTTTCTGCAAAATGCACTTGGAGTTATGATTTTTGCAGAACCCCGCTATGCAATGGCAGAATTAGAAGAAGGAGATATCTCGGCCCATTTGAACGATTATGAGGAATTGAAAACGCTTTGTATTCGGATAAGAAAAGATAGAGACCCCAGCGTCATCATATGGATAGGCACTTGTACTACAGAAATAATAAAAATGGATTTAGAAGGTATGGCACCCAAATTGGAATATGAAATTGGAGTACCAATTCTAGTGGCAAGAGCAAATGGACTGGATTATGCTTTTACTCAGGGGGAAGATACTGTGTTAGCTGTAATGGCACATCGTTGTCCAGAACAAGAATTCCCCATTGGTGAATCAAAAGAAACTATAACAAAAACAAATTTATTCCCTTTTCCTCTTCTGAAGGAAAAGAAATTAGTGGAGTATGCAAATCATCCTCCCTTAGTTATTTTTGGGTCTTTACCCTCGAATTTGGTCTCTCAACTTGATACAGAATTAAGACGCCAATTCATCAAGGTATCGGGTTGGTTGCCCGCTCAGAGATATGCCGATCTTCCATCACTGGGTGATGGAGTTTATGTTTGTGGCGTTAACCCATTTCTGGGTCGTACAGCAACAACTTTGATAAGACGAAAAAAATGTGAATTAATCGTAGCTCCTTTTCCTATTGGTCCGGACGGAACGCGTGCTTGGATTGAAAAGATTTGTCCTGTATTTGGTATTGAGACCCAGAGTCTGGAGGAAAGAGAGGAACGGATATGGGAGAGTTTAAAGGATTATCTTTATTTGGTACGCGGGAAATCTGTCTTTTTCATGGGAGATAATCTGCTAGAAATATCTCTAGCAAGATTCTTAATCAGATGTGGCATGATCGTTTATGAAATTGGTATTCCATATATGGATAAACGGTATCAAGCTGCTGAATTAGCACTTTTACAAGATACATGTATAAGAATGTGTATACCAATACCACGAATTGTGGAGAAACCAGACAATTCGAATCAGATACGACGTATGCGCGAGCTACAACCCGACTTAGCCATCACCGGAATGGCTCATGCTAACCCGTTAGGGGCGAGAGGAATTGGTACTAAATGGTCAGTTGAATTTACTTTTGCCCAGATTCATGGATTTGCCAATGCGAGAGATGTACTTGAATTGGTTACCCGCCCTCTACGACGTAATGAAAATTTAGATAACTTGGATCGAACCACCCTGGTCAGAAAGAACAACGAGTTCTATACCAGTACTTCTACTCCTAGATAAGATAACAGGGAATATATGTATTAATAGCATATGCATATATCCAGATGTTATGTTATAATATCTATTCTAAATCGATTTCCTATATGTTAGATATTGGAATCTATTCTGTTAAATCGAATTTATGGATGTATAAAATGATAACTATTCCTATCTGTATCTCCCATATATATATGGGGGATACCAGATCTATTTATTCTATTCCTGTTTCTCATTCTTTTATTTCGATCAAAAAGGAGTTTCAATATGATAAGAGTACTTGATCTACTATGGGATCCATTATCATCATGGGTAGAAGTCTCAGGTCCGATCATTTTATTTGGGCTATATTATGGATTTATAACTACATTGCCTTTTGGTCCCTCTAAAATATATTCCATGAGATCTTTCTTTTTGGGAGAAACTCTCTATGGTATAATAGCTATAAGTGGTTCTATTATGGGACAATTAATAGTCTTTGTGTCCATGTACTATTCGCCCATCTATGCAGCGTTGTGGAAACCTCACGCAATAACTTTATTAGTGGTACCATACATGTTCTTTCGTTTTTATCAAATTAAGAAAGAACCTTCAAGTTCTGAATCTCTGCACCCCATAAATTCGATCAACAATCCAAAAATTCTAAGTATATTTATGGGTGGTCTAATTCTTCAATTGTTTAATCCCATTCTTTTAGCAAATCCCGTATTAACAAGACTGGTTAACCTCTTTCTTTTTCGTTACAGCGATAATATCTCATTTATTATAAGTAGTTTTTGCGGTTGGTTGGGTGGTCATATTCTATTCATAATTTTTACAAAATCGGTATCTTTACGTATAGAACGTAATTCACCTATCGATTATACTATATTAAGACGTTATATCCATCGAACCTTTAGTCTACTTCTTTTTTATTATTGTTTCTTCTGTTTAGGTAGAGCCCCATCACCGTTCCTTATAAGCAATAATGATTACATCGGTGACAAAAATGATCGCTCTGCGGCTAAAGATGATCACTCTGTGGCTAAAGATGATCACTCTGTGGATGCGGCTAGAGATGACCGCTCTGTGGCTAAAGATGATCACTCTGTGGCTGCGGTTAGAGATGACCGCTCTGTGGCTAAAGATGATCACTCTGTGGCTAAAGATGATGATCACTCTGTGGTTGCGGTTAGAGATGACCGCTCTGTGGCTATAGATCCGAAAAAACTGAAAGGACTTCTGAAAGAAGAACAATTATCATGGTTCAAGCAACCATGGCCCATTATGTTCTTTAATCATAATAGAGCTTATCGGCCGATACGATATATCGGGAATAGCCCTACTCAACTAGGTCCTGTGAGGACCGAAGTATCTCAATATTTTTTTGGCACATATTTGAGTGATGGAAAACAAAGAATCTCTTTTACATTTTTACCTAGTGTATCGGTCCTTGGGGAAAAGCTCGGGAAATATAGAGATCTTTTAGATACTTCTTGCTCATCTGAGGATCCTTATCATAGGTGGATCCATACCATGAAAAGAAGAAGAGATTATTTAGGGAATGAATTTTCGGATCGAGTGAAAGCTTTAAGCAATGGATCTCCTGCTGAAAATGTTATGGAAAGGAGAGTTCAATTCTCCAATTCTCAGGGAGATTCTTTTACTGAAATGTATGATCCATTCCTTAATGGGGCATTCCGTGGAACAATAAACCAATTCGAGTTCCCCCAAATGCTGAACGATTCGATTATTTCAAATCTTTCGGATTTGACAGAGGTATCTATGAAAGACTGTAAAGAGGGATTCCAAAATGATCAATTTGGGTATGGGTACCATATCTCTCATCATTGGCAGGAATTGGAACACGAAAGCTTTCGACTACCCTGGGAACTCTTACCTACAGATACTGGTCGTTCGCTCATTCCGATCACTAAATCATCGGAAATAGTCAAAGTGGAACCTATTTCGAAACGGCTTTATCTATTAACAGAACGAATAATTTCAAATCAAGCAAGGAAGATCTTTGAAGAGTATTTGTCGAATATAGATTCTTCAAATATAGATTTTTATTTTGGTAACCTGATCTATCCAAAAGATTTGTTGGAAATGCCTTCTGATCAGATTCAAGAGATCTATGCAAAAGATGATGATTTGTTCATCAATTTCCTGCGGTTGGAAATAGCCCTTCGAGTAGCCTATATAGATATCGTACCGGAAATAGCTTCATGTAATGAACGGATCTACACAAACTATTTGGTTAATATTTACAGCCAAATCGACGGTAGAAACGTTGCACCCACAGGTACCGTAAAATGGGAATTTATTCTCGATCTTGTTACTACGGAACAGAAGGTTACTTCTGAACAGATTTTCCTTTTCGAGTCTTTGGCGCAACATGAGTGGACAATACTACGAAATTTTCGTGGGAATGTATCTACGGATGATTCAACGCAAACGAAAGATTTTATTACCCTTTACAACGAAATACTATTGAATGAACTTCTCCAAATTATAGAGATTCCGAAACATGTGCCTCGATTTTCATCTGGTTTGATGATAGGTGAATATGATGATGGTTCCACAACTGAACCCACAGAGAATAGGATTCGTCCAAGAAAGGTAAGAAGTACACTGACTTTTTCTCTTGGGGAAAGACAAATAGTTATGAAACGTTATTTTGAAGAGACAGATTATCGTCGGAACTTAATCAGAGGATCCATACGTGCTCAAAGACGTAAAGTTATGATATGGAAGAGGATGCAACCGAATGCACATTCCTTTTTCTTTTTGGTAAGAATGGAAATACCCGCTTATCCTAAAGATTATTACGACATGTCAAATTCTGATAGAGTGAATGAACAAACCCAGAAGAAGAAAATCCATAGATACGAAGAATCGAAGCCGATCATCCCCTCCTACAATCCGGCACTCGTTGAGTCCTTATGTACACTGTGGTCGGAATTGAACCATTTAAGAGGTTTATTATTAGTGGCTCAATCAATTTTGAGAAAACGTATAATATTACCATCACTTATAATAGCCAAGAATATCGTTCGTATATTACTATTTCAAGTCCCCGAATTTTCCAAAGATTGGGAAGAAATGAGGAGAGAAGTGCATGTAAAATGCGCTCCTGATGGAGCCGAATTTTCCGAAACAGAATTCCCAGACAATTGGAAACAAAATGGTATGCAGATAAAGCTTCTATTTCCTTTTCGTTTGAAGCCTTGGCATAGATCCAAACTCCGATTCGAAAACAAATTGCGTTGGAGTTATTTAACAACTCTTGGATTGGAAACTGACGTACCTTATGGTGATCCAATCCCAAATTTAGGACCTTTTTCCGAATTTTTTCAACCTATCTTCACAAAATTTATCTTCAAAAAATTGAAAAGAGGATTGAGGAGAGGATGGATCATCTTCAAAAAAGTGAAAAGAGGATTGAGGAGAGAATTTATTCTCTTCCAAAAATTGAAGAGAAAATTAATGGGATCTACAGGAATAAGACGCGTTCCACAAGTTAGATATATAGACAAGAGTGAACTGAATGACCGGATACAAAATCAATTACCGAGTGAGGCTACCCCTATGAGTAGTGCAAATGATTCACCAGAAGTTAATGATCAATTTGGATATGAAACCCGAACAATTAATGTTAAAGATCCAGATGATCGGACGACCACAATGAAGGAGCGGATCGAATCTATCGCGATCATAAATAGCCCTCCTATAACTGGAATGTCTCTGGTGGATTCAGAGATTAATACCGGATCGAAGGGGAGTTTTAACATATTGGGATCAACATTAAAAAAACGATTGGTTCAGATTCGGCGAATACCTGGTCGATTTCGAAATAAAAGTGTCCAATTAATCCGAAAAAGGTTCTATTCTATGAAATTAATGAAACTTTTTCTCAAAAGAATGGACCAAGATCTTTTACCAAGTGTTATTCATTTCATCGGGTTAAATATAAAATTTTGGATTCGATCCGCTTGGATCCGATCCACGGGGAATATAGCAACAATTTACGGACGAATATTCATTCTCAATAATGATATTTCAAGAATAAATAGAGGTCAAATTACCAACTACTATTTGATCAACGAAAAAATACAAGATTTTGAAATTCGTCCTGATCAAAACATGTTCTCAATGTCCCAAGCATATGTATTTCACAAAATATGGCAGATAAGGGCAATGAACAGGTCCTATTCAAAGTATTTATTACAATCTCGAGCCCAAACATCATATCCCTTGATCAAGAAGAAGATCAAAGAATTATTAGATATACAAAGAATATTGGATCACGAGAAACCACAAGATCTGAAGGAGAATGACTGGAAACAATGGTTGAGATGTTTTGACCAATACAATTTATCCCCACAGATATGGTCTAGGATAAACCCACAGAAATGGAGAAATATAGTAAGTAAGCAATGTACGTGCTATGAAGAACGATTCATTCCCTATGAACAACAAAAAGATTCTATATTTGCAGCTGTGATGGAACCTTCTTTGGGATTACTTCGGAAAATAAACAAACGTTACAGATACGATCTTTTATCATATAGTTATCTCAATTCGACAAAAGATTTGGATATTCTCAATTCGGCATCGGATATTATCAATTCGGCATCGGATATTCTCAATTCGGCATCGGATATTCTCAATTTGCCGAAAGATTTGGATATTCTCAATTCGCCAAAAGATTCGGATATTATCAATTCGCCAAAAGATTCGGATATTATCAATTCGGCATCGGATATTATCAATTCGCCCAAAGATTCGGATATTCTCAATTCGGCATCAGATATTATCAATTCGCTAAAAGATTCGGATATTATCAATTCGCCAAAAGATTCGGATATTATCAATTCGCCAAAAGATTCGGATATTATCAATTCGGCATCGGATATTATCAATTCGCCAAAAGATTCGGATATTAACGGACCGCCAGTACAACCTGATATACCAGATGATCAAGATATTACCGATTGTGAAGGAATTCCCAGGGAAAAGTGTATTCGTGATATTATCGAGGAGGATTGGAAGGGTACCGATTTCAATCTCGTGAATGGTCCTCGTTCTACTATTGATATTTACGATGCTATTGATATTTACGATGCTATACGTTCTTGTACTTACGATCATACAACAATGATTGACAGGCAGAAGACTGATCTTCAGACTGATCTTCAGACTGATCTTAAGACTGATCTTCAGACTGATCTTCAGACTGATCTTAAGACTGATCTTAAGACTGATCTTAAGACTGATCTTAAGACTGATCTTCAGACTGATCTTAAGACTGATCTTACGACTGATCTTAAGACTGATCTTACGACTGATCTTAAGACTGATCTTATTACGAATCAGCAGGGGATTGATGAGACGCAAAGAGACAATGTTGGCATTATGGATTCTCCGGAAATCGAGAAGAGAGGATCCGGATTAGATTTAAAATTATGGTTATTCCCGGAACTTTTGGGAATCAAGAATATATATTACACTAAATCGAAGTCCGTACCAGGAAAATCGTTTTTACGAGACGAACGAGATCGGAAAAAGATAGAGGAAGAAGAAACAGATGTTCTAAAACAAGGAATAGGTCTTAGATCAGATGTTCAGAACAAAAAAGGAACAGAGCATAATCGGAACGATGAATATGGTAAAGTAGAAGAGAAACAAACTGGTAAAGTAGAAGAGAAACAAACTGGTAAAGTAGAAGATCAACAAACTGGTGAAGTAGAAGATGAACAAACTGATGAAAAGAAAAAAACTGGTAAGCCTCAAGTTTTTGTTCAATACAAAGCGGTAGAAGATATAGGAGAAGAAAGTATATCCAAGCTGTCGGAGATTTGCAGGGTTATGTCCGGAATTAAGGATCCGGAACAATATATTTGGACCAATATCCAAGAGGGAAATGTTAACCTAAAACTACTGTTCCTTATTCTTCAGAATCAGAAGGACAATAAAAATGAAATATCGGAAGAGAATATTCCTCAGGGGGATGTTCCGAGAAAGGTAAGCAATGGAAATGACATATCGGAAGAGAATCTTCTTCAAGAGGATGTTCCGAAAAAGGTAAGCAATGAAAATGACATATCGGAAGAGAATCTTCTTCAAGAGGATGTTCCGAAAAAGGTAAGCAATGAAAATGACATATCGGAAGAGAATCTTCTTCAAGAGGATGTTCCGAAAAAGGTAAGCAATGAAAATGAAATATCGGAAGAGAATCTTCTTCAAGAGGATGTTCCGAGAAAGGTAAGCAATGGAAATGAAATATCGGAAGAGAATATTCCTCAGGGGGATGTTCCGAAAAAGGTAAGCAATAGAAATGAAACATCGGTAAATAAAAAAATATTGGTCCCCGAACCATATCGTTTATCAAGCATACCGGATGACGAATTCCTGATGTATAAAATCGTCAGTATTTCATTGAAGTTTCAAAATAGAGCCCGGGAGTGGATAGATGGAAATCTTTATGATGGATCTGCGCAATGCGGGAAAATTCTGGGGGATAGAAAAAACATTTTTAGTTCCCTCAATTTAGAAGATATTTTGCTTCCAAAACGTCGTAGAGAATTTCGAATCCTGAATCGGTTTGATCCGGAGAATGATCATGTAGGATTTTCCAATGGAAAAGACATACAAAATGACGAAGAACTCATGGGAAGAGACCAACATCTTAGCGTAGATACAACACAAATAATTAAACGTTTTCTTTGGCCTAGTTATCGATTAGAGGATCTTATTTGCATGAATAGATATTGGTTCAATACAAATGATGGGAGTCGATCTGCGATGTTGAGAATACGTATGTATCCCCAAACTTTCAATCGATAGATTTTTTGCTTCAATTCCGTTTTCGTCGAAAAAAAAAAAAAGAATTGATTCAATAGAGTTTCAGGATATGGCCAAAATTGAACCAATCTGTTCGTTCCATTTCATCAATGTGAAAAGATTCTACATATCGTATCGTATTTTGCCATAGGTCCAAAACTAGATGTTCCTCCAAGAAGATAGAAAGAATCCGACCAATTTTTCTTAAATAGAAATGGTCGGAACGAATCAGAATTATTATATGGACCATGAAAACGAAAGAATGGATCTAATTCTTTTTTCTGACTCGGGAAAAAAATTTCATTCAGCTCCGGGAAAATTTGTTTTTTTATGATTAAGAATTTGTCCATTAGTTCGTCTCTTATTCCCAATAAACAGAGAGGATCTGTTGAATCTCAGGTATTTTATTTAACCAATCGGGTCCTAAGACTTACCCAGCATCTGCAATTACACGGAAGAGACTATTCATCCCAAAGGGGTTTGTGGAAAATTTTGGGCAAACGTAAGCAACTTCTGGTTTATCTCTACAAGAGGGATAAACTTCGTTACGATGAATTAATTGGTAAATTGGGTATTCGTGGGCTAAAAACCCGTTAATTTTTAAGTTTTCAATTCCAATCCAATTTTTAGAGATCCCGGATCCTGATTAGTCGTTCTTTTGTTATCATTTATAAAACGAACCGGAGAGGGGTGACATATAACCATGCTTGCTGAAAGACCCCCTGATGGTAAGTATGGATCCTCATTATCCATCGATGGTGTTCTTCGACTTATTGCTAGATGGTAAAGATGTTATCGACTGTGAACCTCTATCAGATTATTTACATAGGGGGGGAGGGATCAAATTGTTTAGAACCAAACAATAGTCCAATATCTCCCCTATGTAACGCAATGGGATTATTTAGTTACTATGTTCACAGAGGCAATAACGGTAAATGCACCGAAAAGATCGATCGGGAAATATGTATCCCGAAGGGATAGCTATAGCAGAGTGATTATGCTAGAGTTGGGTCGTATAGCTTTTCATGGCGGATATCGGTACGCAAACTCTCTCTTCCTATATTTTTCACAAACTCCCTTCTCTTCTATTTTTGGAGAGAGGGATCAGAATATCTATTCAATATGACCAGAATCTATCGAAATCTCTATAGTATTACGATTGATCAAAAACATTATTGATACATATAAAACTCATTATTCAAATTACCTGTCATGATTGGACCATATTCGGGGTGATTTGGAGGGATCAAAATGATACAAATATCTTTGTCCCATTGACAAAAATACAGAACCTTAACATATTGGTTCCAAATATAATGGATAGGATTCGTTTTATATTCATAATATCCCGTTATTAGCCATCTTTATTGGGCATATATTAGAAGATTTGGCTATATATGATCTTATTCAATTTAAAACTTTTTACTAACTAATGGAGATCCAATGGCACATTCGGTCAAAATTTATGATACATGTATTGGTTGTACCCAATGCGTACGAGCTTGTCCCACAGATGTATTGGAAATGATACCTTGGGAAGGATGTAAGGCTAAGCAAATTGCTTCTGCTCCAAGAACAGAAGACTGCGTAGGTTGTAAGCGGTGCGAATCCGCTTGTCCAACAGATTTCTTGAGTGTACGTGTTTATTTATGGCATGAGACAACTCGTAGTATGGGTCTAGCTTACTGATCAATATGCACAATAAAAATGGTTAAATCCATCTCATATTTTTTCATTCTTTTTTTTATCCACTGATAAAAACCCATACTCGAATCCAAGATTTCGAGTATGGGTTTTTATAGAGAGAGATGGAAAGTATCTTCTATTTCTATAATGAGCGAATTACCTTGGCTCGGTCAACAATATTTGTTAGTTCGCCCATATCTGCAGGTTCGGTAATATCATTATTTCCCCATCCATAAAGGGAGGGAATGAGCTGATCCGATGGTATACTCTAGGTATTTTTTTACTAGAACTCTTCCTCATTACCTATACATTCCGTCCGTTACCATTTCCAATTCGATAATTCATTGATCCGATTGAAAGAAGAAAGAGTCTAACTGGATAGATCTTATTTATTTTCATTGGAGATTGGGAATTGACGGACTTTCCATTGGACCTATTTGACGGGATTTGTTACCACTTTGGCCATTTCAGTTGCTTGGCCAGTTACTCAAAATCTTCGATCGTTGCATTTTATGCAATAAAATCACCAATTTTTCCCTTACATACCTGGTTACCTAATACTCATGGGTAAGCACATTATAGTACATGTATGCTTCAGTAGCCGTTCCATTTCAAATGGGAGGATATGGGTTAATCCAAACATAGAATTGCTACCTCATGCTCATTTTATATTGATTTTCGCATAGGAGCGGTTCAAATCGTCTATGCAGCTCCAACTTCTCTGGGTCAACGGAATTGGAAAAGGAGGATAGTCTTCAGTATCCCATATGGGTTTTGTAATTATTGGTTCCATGGTAGATACAGGTCTTAATGGATCCATTTGAAAATGATCTTTCATGGATCAATTGGTGCGGCACTTTCATTCTTAGCGGGAACAAGTGACGATAGGATACGTACTCTTCTTCTTAATGAAATAAATGGTAGGGCTATGCTAATACCTAAAAGACTATGTCCAGTAGTTTTTAAATGTCTTCTTTTGCATTGCCGGAAATCCGTGGTTTTGTGGCAGAATCTATTAGATTTTCTTCCCGAGAAAAATGACTGGATAAATATTATTCGACCTTCCAAATTGAATCATTGTTACTGCAATAGCGGCAATTGGAACGATATTAACTCCCATCCACTTGTTGTCTATGTTACGTCGAATATTCTATATAAGTTTAGAATGTGACGAACCCTCATATAACGGATTCTGGACCAAGAGAGATTTGAATCCTGATCTGTCTCTTTCTACCCATAATAGGTATTGGTGCTTATCCCGATCCAGTTCTCTTTATATTGGATGATGGGGTAGAAGTTAGTTCATCTCGATCCTTCCATCCATGAAATGAATGGCAAAAAATTCTTTTTGTACTTTCCGAATGGATTGTTAGCTATATAATAGAATTAATGGATCCAACTTTTTTCTCTTTTGAGAGATTAATGGAATGGAGCGAATCAACAATGAAATTCTTTATCTTTTATTTTGATCTAATATAGTTCAAGTTATTTCAAGTAGTGATTCCATAATTCTATAATAAATCTTTGAAATAACTTGGACCAGTTATTGATGTCACTTATTTTCAATTACATAAAGGAACTGGATCGAATCTATCCTTCCTTTTCCCTCCCGGAATTCGGTCCATTTATGGTTCCAACCATCCATAGCTGTGTAACCCTATTCCTAATAGATTGACCCCCAAATAACGGATCCAAACTATAGAAAATCCTAAAGAAGCCACAATTGCCGGTTCCTCACCCTGCCAACCCTTATTCATTCTAGTATGCAGATAGATTGCGAATATGGTCCAAGTAATTAATGCCCAAGTCTCTTTTGGATCCCAGCTCCAATAAGATCCCCATGCTTCATTGGCCCATATTGCTCCAGAAAGAGTACCTATGGTTGAAAGAGAAAAACCGAGACCAATCGCACGATAACTCCAATTATCTAATTGTTTAATCAATTGACATTTACGATAATTCGTTGATGAAAAAGAAAAAGTGTATTGCAAATCACTTTTTTGTTTTTCATGTGAATAAAAATTTTCATTGGTAAGAATGGATCGGGAAAATAAATTGTCCATCGCACCAAGAAGAACCTGTCTATTTACTCCGGACATAATTACTAGAAGAGCTATTGATGCTAGGGATCCACATAAAAGGGTTGCATAGCTGAACAATATCATACTTACATGCATCATTGACCAATGAGATTGTAGCGCGGGTACTAACATTCCGGATCGTTGCATTTCCTCCGGAAGACCTAAAGTAGCAAAACCATGAGTTAACATAGCACTTGGCGCCGTGATTGCACCTAACCACCGATCATCTCGGCTCCGTACTTCTAGAACTATATGGAGCACGGATGAACTCCAGGAAAGGAACATGAATGATTCATACAAATTACTCAACGGTAAATGTCCCGAATAGAGCCAACGAGTAATTAATAATCCCGTTGTACAAAGAAAAGTAACTATCATGCCCTTTCCTCCCGAACTACTTAGTCCTTCAATTCGATAAACTAAGGTTCCCCAATAAATGAGAGTGACAACCAAAATAAGAGAAAAAGAGATGTGAGCCAATATATGTTCTAAAGTTATGAATATCATAATAAACCCATTTATTCATTTTATTCCCAAATGAGATCTATGATGGAAAGATAGGATTGATCTATCACAATGGAAATAGATTGAACAGATATTGCTACATAGGAAGAATTGATTGATGAGATCTTCTTGGAAAAATGCCGCCACTCGGATTTGAACCGAGATGCTCTCGCACTGCTTCCTAAGAGCAGCGTGTCTACCAATTTCACCATGGCGGCTTCGTAGGGACCATACTAGCTTATTTACACCAGATCGTCAATGTTATGAACGTGTCTAGCAGAGGGAGTAATCTGTGAATATAACATATGTCCCAATAAAATATAAGTTGGGGCATTGACATTTGAATCAATTTTATGCTGGTTGATGGTTATAACGGAGCATGGCGCAGCTTGGTAGCGTGCCATCTTGGGGTGATGGAGGTCGTGGGTTCAGATCCCGCTGCTCCGAAAGAGAATGAGGAAATAGTAACATGTGTTATCGGACAAAGAATATCTTTCAATTTTGGTTCACGATGGTCGGAGCAGCTAGATTCCAAACAATAAAGAGAGATACATGGCTCAGCACTTTTCAATCTTTTTGATTGGATGGTTTGATTATATACATATCTAGAACGAAACTGTGTTTCTGATCCATGATTTCCCGTGTTATTTTTCTCCAATATCCTGTTGGACTTTTCAATTTTAGGGGAGACATCCAAATATATTGATAGCTCACAATAATATTACATACGGGCTAATATGACTATATACAGGCTGCTAATTAATTGATCCTATTTTAGTTACTGAGATGTAGAAAGGGGTTTCATTAATAGGATAAAAAGTTACACTAGATTACGCACCTATATTTATTTTGGTCAGCTCTTTTTATGTATCTCTGCTACAATAGTTTGGGCATTACGCATTATAAATGGTAGAGATACGAATAACGATGATGACTTTGAGTTCTCCTAAAGGATTGAGCACTCTTTTCCATCCAACCATAAAGGAGGGAAAGAATGGGTTCAGACCCAATAAGGGGATGAATCATTGGGAGGAGCAGAAGCAGAAGAAGGATGAATCGAGATATCTGAAACTACAAATTAGTAATTATTCACCATAGAGCAATAACCTGCATCTATTACGAAATGCACGAGCGATTCCATCATAAAATAATATCATCCCCATGCATGATTCCGTAGGTTCTGTACCATTATTTATAAAAAATGAAATCGTTTCGATTCTAGTTTCGGATCGAAATGGATGGATTGGGATGTTGATAAGGTTTAGCTACCGGAAATATAGCATAATGGTAATGCTGAAGTTCATTCGGGATCCTTACAAAAAATGATGAACTCTAATCCTTTTCCAGTGGGAAGGAAGGCGGAATGAATAGAGGAATGGTTTCTAAATTCCCCATTTCTCCAGATTGGCTGAAGGGAAGTACTGTAATGGAACTAATTAATGACCGTGTCCCTTTCGTACAACCACCCTTGGAGTACCCGAATAAAATGATTTATTTCGCATCACCATTCTCCAGGGTCCTGAAGGGTGGTGTCGTATATTCGCTCGTGTTGTGCTATGGATCATCCAAATCAATTGATTTCAATTTTGATTCGGATGATCCAGAGGAATCATCATTGGCTATGCAATAAAAACTTTTTGAATGACCGGTGGAGATAGACTTAGCTAAAGAAAAAGCTTTTATTGCGGCCCGATATGCTTTTCCCTTCCAAACATTTTTACGAATTTTTTTCTTGGATCTAGAAGTACGCTTTTTTGGAACTGCCATAAGGAACAATGGGTTTAATTCATATATTGTGATGTGAAAGACATCTTATGTATTTCATTTATTCATTTCTCTCGTAGAGAACTCCGCATATTCTTTATCGGAGTCTGCTGCAAATTGAATCAATCCATTCTCTCGACGAACACGTAAAATAAATAATAATGGAATCTACCAATTCAATTGAAAGGTAAATTTCCATGATATATTCTCATCCATTTTATAGAATATATTTATATAACGATCGATATCGAGGGAATATCTTTTTCATCCTTCTTCGAATGAGTTTCACTCGGTCCTTGATTCTCCGCGATCATCTCATCCTTCTTGTTAATGTTCCTGTCATATCCTGAATTGAAACTAATGGGATTGGAATGCTTTATGGATCGATTGTAAGATCTTTTCAATTGGAAAGACAGGAAAAGATGCGGAAATATAAACCAATTTTTGTTTAAAGGTTTTAAATATTCTTCCGATGTTTCCTTTCCGAGTTCCATAAAGTTTATATGTATAGGAAATAGTTTCATCAAACAGAAATTTTTTCTCTCGATCATACTACTTTTATGATTGACGTGATATATGAGGACCGAGAATGTAAGTACTACTACACCTTTTATCAAAAAATATGGATTTCTTTTACGTAGATCGCGTAAAAGCAACGTACTGAGAATTCTAAGGTCAAAAAGCTTTATAAGGCGATCCCGAAGCGAAAAGATTTTAATGAAAAATCTCACCAAATTGGATTCGGCCCATGGATTGCATAGAAATTTATAACTTTGTATCTCTTCCCATTTTATTAGCCAGGATCTTCTTTTTTTCATTTATTTTTTACCCCAATTACAGGGAGAATGAATCTAATTCAATACCATGAAAAAGAAAGAGTTCGTGTAAATGAAACGAGCGAGCCTCTGGAGTGAAGAGAGCTATAATATTCAAAACATAAATTTGTTTGATGGAAGGGCTCACATACATTTAGAATTGTTTTTAGGCATAACTTGAACTTGTATTCATTCGCTTCATATCGGCCCGGAGCTCACTTCCAGTATAGCCATCCATACCCTATCATGTAAATACCACGGGCCTCCTACGATACGAAGATTCATAAAATAAAAAAAAAAATAGATAGAAGGGCTCACATTAGGTTTAGGGATAATCAGGCTCGAACTGATGACTTCCACCACGTCAAGGTGATACTCTACCGCTGAGTTATATCCCTTCCCTACCCTCATCTGGAAAGAGAACTGACTTATGAATAATAACTTACCAAAGGGTCGATAGACTCAACACCACTATCCCACTATTTGATCTCGAACAACTTGAAGCCAGACCTTCCTTCTTTTCACACTACTACGAAAAGAAAGAATGAGAAAGAAAAGACTAGATACTTTTCTGAGTCAATTCTATCGAAAATAGTATTTCCTACTGATTCGAATCATAACATATGGTCCCGTAAAATCGGTAATATTTTACCTATCTTGATCAAGAAAGTTTTACATTAACATGAAAAATATTTTGTTCAGCATGTTTGATCCGATCTAGCACTAGTGCGTGCGAAAAGGACTTAATATTGTTTGGAAAAACAAGGAGAACAGGATCGAGTAAAGATTATACGGAGATGATACGGATCAAATTGTTCTTCTTGCACCAAGGATATTACCGTTTCCGAAAAATAAGATCTACTTTTATATCTTTTATATCTCTTTCCATTCAAAAGTTTCGATGTTTTTCCACTTCGAGACCCCAAAAATGAACAAATTCCTTTTCTCAGGAACACGTACGGGATCCATCATTACAGAACAGAAAAGAGAAGACCCTATGCTATGCAACCGTTAACTACTTAATATAAATACATTTACATCCTACCGGAACATAATTTGTAACTAGCATCGCTATCCTCTTGCCTAGCGGGCAAATATTGACTTCCCTAGATGGAAATACTTCTGAATCTGGATCGATGTGAGAGTACAACTACATTTCCAAAATGCATGTTGTCTCTTCGGAACAGATTGACCCCTTCGCTCTCTCGTGGTACAATCCTCTTCCCGCTGAGCCCTTACTTTTTTTTCCACCGATCCACAGAAACAAGATATAGGACTGATGCCAGCAGTTCATCATAGGAGAAAAGACTCACCGAGCGAGATCATTGACTAATCAGATAAAAAGGAACTTCCTTTTCCGTATACTTTCTCTGGCCATATCGATTGCTATTTGCGGGCCTTACACAGTCGATCATATCTCATATAGATATGGATATATATCTCTTCAACATAGGTCATCGAAATGATCTTGGACAACCCCAACCAAAGCACGAAAGCCAAGATCTTTCATTAAATTGATTCCTGTTCGAATTCGAACAGTGTCTAACCACATGGATAAGCTCACATTAACCCGTCAATTTCGAATCCAATTTGTGATTTGGAGGAATGATATATCGAGATATCAAGAAGGAATTAGCATGTAATAATGTCGATTCATACAAAAGAGTATTTTTTCAGACGCTATACTTATAGGATGGGAATAGAGAAGGAATAAGAAATCCCGAAGATTTTGCATAATCTTAAAAAAAAAAAGAAAAAAAGATGATTCATTAGTGTTTGGTTAGAACACGAAAACGTGTTTTACTGAATTGGTTCCAGTTACTCTTTGAGACATAATGCATGAAGGAAGGGAATATGAATATTCTCGAACAACGAAAAAAATCCAATTTATCCTACTTCGAAAGAATCGAACGAGAAGCCGTATGAGGTGCAAATCTCATGTACGGTTTTGTAGAGTGACAGTGAAGACAACTTATCTGTCAACTTTTCCACTATCACCCCCAAAAAACCAAACTCTGCCTTACGTAAAGTTGCCAGAGTACGATTAACCTCTGGATTTGAAATAACTGCTTATATACCTGGTATTGACCATAATTTACAAGAACATTCTGTAGTATTAGTAAGAGGAGGAAGGGTTAAAGATTTACCCGGTGTGAGATATCACATTGTTCGAGGAACCCTAGATGCTGCCGAAGTAAAAGATCGTCAACAAGGGCGTTCTAGTGCGTTGTATATTCTTACTTATCTAAGACTTGTATCATTTCATGATGATGCCATGTGAATTGCTAGGAACATGTGAAGTATATGGCTAACCTAAGAACGAACGTTTTGTAAGGGGACTAGAGCAGGCTACCGTAAAACAAACGATCTTCTTTTTCTAGGAGATTTGGAACTATTATATGTCTAAGGTTTAATATCGAAATCATTTTCGAAGTTTTCCCTGATTGTTTCAACAGAAAATTTTAAATACCTTGACCTTTTTAGAACAGGTTCGAGTCAAATAGCAATGATTTGAAACACTTTTTTTATACACTATTTTGTAAACCTAAGGACTTGATCGTATAGATATGTAAAATACAGGATTTCCAATCATAGCAAAAGAAAGAAAGGGAACGGATACTCAATCGAGAGTGAGTAAACAGAATTATATGCATAAAGAATATATCTCATCTATGCAGATATAATCATGTGGAAAGCCGTATTCGACGAAAGTCGTATGTACGGTTTGGAGGGAGATCTTTCATACCTTTAGAGATCCACCCTACAATATGGAGTCAAAAAGCCAAAATAAATGATTTATTTTCAGCCTTTATGAAATAGATTCTTCAACCTTTTTCACACTCATGTCACGGCGAAGTACTGCAGAAAAAAAAACTGCAAAATCCGATCCTATTTATCATAATCGATTAGTTAACATGGTGGTTAACCGTATTCTTAAAAACGGGAAAAAATCATTGGCTTATCGAATTCTTTATCGAGCCATCAAAAATATTCAACAAAAGACAGAGAAAAATCCACTATCTGTTCTACGCCAAGCAATACGTAGAGTAACTCCCAATGTCACAGTAAAAGCAAGACGTGTGGGTGGATCAACTTATCGAGTTCCCATCGAGATAAGATCTACACAAGGAAAAGTACTTGCCATTCGTTGGTTATTAGGGGCATCTCGAAAACGTCCGGGTCGAAATATGGATTTCAAATTGAGTCACGAATTAATGGATGCTGCCAGAGGGAATGGCAATGCTATACGCAAAAAGGAAGAGACCCATAGAATGGCAGAGGCCAATAGAGCTTTTGCACATTTCCGTTAATTAATAAAAAGGATCGAGCGAGATCTACCTATCTATATAGTTGATTTACATATCCTGATAAATTAGAAATTGATTCCCGTTCGGATCGGGATGGATCCATTTTATCGGAACAAAAGAGAAAAAAGAAGAAGGAACATAAATCATAGATAGATCAACTAAGTCCTCTTGGGAAGGCTTCCTTAAGGAATAAGGAGATAGATTATGGAGGAATATTCGATCCTATTCATGAGGATTATGTAAATCTCCTATTCCGAAAATTGGAAGTTGGAGCATATTTCTACTCTTTCAGAGATTGAATGAAATTACTAATTCATGATCTGGCATGTACAAAGTGAAAACTTCATTTTCAATTATACCCTGAGATCATTTGAAAGAGTTTCATTTGCTTTTCTTCCATGGAAGTTATCTTTCCCCGGCCAGAATGTATCCTGATTCTCGGCCTAATTCTTGATGATCAATTTAATCCCTGATCAAGAAGATATAGCTTGGTCCTATTTCATCTCTTAAAAAGTTTAGTAATAAGCATAGCGGTCTTATCATTTCGATGGAGAGAAGAACCTATTATCAGCTCTTTGGGTCATTTCCGAACGAACAATTGAAACGAAACGAAATATTTCAATTCATCAATTTACTACGTTAACTCTATGTGTTCCTCTATCCGTGGAGTACATTCAATGTACAGAAATGGCTATAACAGAGTTTCTTTTATTCATATTAACAGCTGCTCTAGGAGGAATGTTTTTACGTGGTGCTAATGGCTTGATAGCTTCAGAATGTTTCAGTTCATGTTCTTATCTATTATATTGATATACTAAGAGAGATGTACGCTCCAACCCAATGAGGCTACTATGAAATATTTACTTATGGGTGGGGCAAGTTTTTCCATTCTGGTCTATGGTCTTTCTTGGCTATATGGTCTATCCGGGGGAGAGATTGAGCTTCAATAAATAGTAAATGGTCTAATAGATACACAAATTTAGAACTCTCCAGGAATTTGGATTGCTCTTATATCCATAACTGTAGGAATTGGATTCGAACTTTCTCCAGTTCCTTTACATCAATGGACCCTTTACGTATATGAAGGAGTGCGATTCGTTCTACAAATTATTACCTCTATAATAAAATAGAGTGAATAGATATCTTTCTTTTTTATCAATTTTTATATCTCTCAAAACTCTATGGACATGTGGAAAAGATAAAGAAAAGGACTGTTATCCCTACCCCCACTCGGACCAAGACATCACTTTTACCGAAAAAAAGGTTTTTTCAAATATTTTTTGTCAAAATAACAATTAAGGTAAAGCAAGGTCAGAAACAACTAATATCTTTGAATTAACAAAGAGATTTTGTAAGAGGGATTGGTAATACTTTCTATTGATTGAATAGATTTGGTCTTATACATACATACGCGAGGAAAGTAATAAAAAAGGAATCAGATAATTATGTTATTCCTTCTTTATCACTTAGGAACCGTGCGAGATTCGAGTCCCATGCACGGTTCTGAATGAGAGAAAGGAGTGAGGGATCCTCCTTTCAACAACTCTCCCATTCCAGTCGTTGCTTTTCTTTCGCTCCGAAAATAGCTGCTCCAGCCGCTTGAATCGAATCTTCGATGTTCGTTCCTATCTTCATCGAACGAACGCATGGCAATGGATATATATGCACATAGAGATCTATCTATTGAAATATGGATATCTGGCCGCTCCGTTCTATTCAGGAATAGATATAATAGGATCGAACCTGTTCTTTACATATTGTTATTTGGTACCATATTAAATTCTTTAGGCTTCTATTAAATCGAAAAAGAAAAGATGTTCAGTCATCTTCTTTATGTATATGAAATATCCTCCAAATAATGAAAGTAAAAAGAAAAATAATTGGATTCTATATTATGAACCTATACGACCGATCGATATCAATACTCCAATACGCTATCTCTTACATATATTCTATATATATTGAACATATCGGGATATGTTCAATATATATATGAATCCTATTCATGGAATAGGATTCACTTTCGGGATGCCTTGATGGTGAAATGGTAGACACGCGAGACTCAAAATCTCGTGCTTAATCGCGTGGAGGTTCGAGTCCTCTTCAAGGCATAAAATTTATCATGCTTATTGAATGAGCAATCCAATGGCAAATCTCGTATGAGAATCTCTCAATAGACTGGGATAGATTTCCTTCGTATCTGTTGATACGAGGTATTCCGACAATTACCTACAAGTTAAAGCTGTTAGAATAGGACAGTGGATCACAGGCAGGATCTTGGCGATCTTCTCTATTTCATTTCCGAAATGGTCCACCCTCGTATTATGAAGTATATTTCATTAAGGACACAGATTGAGAAGAATCTGTTAAGGTCTTGCAAGATACATAGATTGACCATATACCCCTCTCAAGATCTTGCAAGATCCGGGGGTTGCAACCGAACCTAAACACTATATTTACGTTGGATCCTGTGACTCTAGTCCTTACCATGCTTACTCTTACATGGTCGAGATCTCGGAGTGAGAAACCTATCTTCAAATTAAAGATCTATCAAGTCTTTTTTTTTCCTCTAAATACTTACTATTCTTGGACAATACCAGGAAAGGATTTCTTATAGGATCTTAAATCGGAGCATATGTAGAACTTCTCATTGGTTTCCACGACCCTACTGCCCGGTTCATTTTGTTTTACTTAATTCCATATTCCATTGCTCTTTCATCGATGATTACAGATTCTCCCGGTTGATGTTAAATTTGAATCCTGTTGTATGAATTGAGTGTTCAATTTCATTTGGAAAAAGACATTTCTTATCCAACAATGTCTTTGTCAGTTGATCCAATAACATTCTGTTAGATAGGAACAGATTTGATAAATATTGATAACTCTCGGATAGAGTATTATAAAGAAAAGATTCATTAGATAATAAACTATTGGTTCCGAGCCATCTTTGGCGATGAATTAACGATTCGAAGCGGTCAACCTTTTCGCTCGGATTTTCGATCAACCAACGTTGATATGTAAATAGAGGAGAATATGGCTGCATACGTTCCAATTGGATACTAATTGCTTGAATGCGTTTTAAATCCTCGATATGTTCCTTTCCTATAGGTTTCCACTCATTCATTATATAAACCGAATTGGTCATGGATTTTGAATTATATCTACGAAAAGCACCTTGGAGACTTTTTTTAGGGAAAAAACCATATTTTGATGCTCTTCTCATTGAACTATGAGTAATATAAAGCCTTTTTAGCAGTTCTTCATTTGCGAAAAATTCTCGGCGTGAAAACACAAGGTGCTGCTCTTGAAATAGGAAGGAATCCCAAAGAAATCGTCTTCCTAAAAAGAACAATGGTTTCTTGGAGGGTTTATATTGCATCGAATATTCTATAGAAATTTGAGATCTTCCTCTCTGCTTTTCTTTAACCGATCCGAACTTATACGAAGATCCCAACTCATTGGGTCTTATTGTACGATCGAATCGATTACTGCGAAAAAAACTAAGACGCCAGATCCTAGGAGCCCAAACTACTTTACTGATCAATTCTTCATCCGTATCCCTATCCATTTGTTTTGCGCCGAGAGTTTCTTGTATAAACTTCAATTCATATTCTTTCAGAAATCGTATAATATCTAGATTATTTCTCGTTTTGGGCTGAGGAACAAATTGAATTTGATCCTTATCGGACTTACCCCGACATATTCCTGACCATGGAAACTCCACCAGAAGACTTTCTAAAAGACTAGAAGCTAGATCAAAATCATGCTCAGCGAATCTATCTAGAGGAATCCAATTCTCTCTATTTCGTTCCGATATAGACCAAGAATCTCGAGCCGCTGATCCGGCCAAGCAACCCAAAATATGGGGGAGTATAGTTAATTCCTTCATAGTTGTTTCGGCAATCGAAGGTTCTAAATACCATTCGGACAAATAAGAAAACCTTTTCTTCCATAATTCCTTTTTGGTAGATAGAGAATTCATGGGAGAATTCCTTCGAAGTGTATTTTGTATAACAGCCTTTCCTACCTTGTAGATAAGTATTTTGTCATTTTGATCGGATCCATCCATAGATTTAGAATTCGAAATTTGCTTATGAAGAGCTAATCGAATTGTATTAGTGTCTATAACTGATTTCTTTCGGGTAATACTAATTAATAAGGCTTCATTGACCAGTGCTTTTAGATCTCGTGTATCACAACCTATGGTTCTAGATGCACATTCATTGGAAGAGGACCACTCTTTTTCCGAGTAGAACCCTTTCATACCTAAAAGAATAGGAAGTAGCATTCGTCGTTGTTGGTTAACAAGCATTCGAATATTGATCGATCTATCTAATCGATTTGGAGATATTAGAGCTGGATCCACTTTTTGAGGGATATGAGTCGAAGCAATAACAAGAATATTTCTAAGAGAATCTTTATCTCTAGAGATATGGTGCAGTAATAAACCAAGGAAAGACTCAGTTAAGTCTAAACCAAGAGTCAGGTCATTGACATTCAGTTCATGAATGTTTGGAATCCAAATTATGCAAGGAGACATTCTTTTTGCCAATTCAAAGGTAAGATGGAATTGTTGCATTTTTTCTGTCACCAAATTCTCAAAATCAGGATCAATACTTTGAGTATCAGGGTAATTTAAATATTGACCATACAAGAACTTGTCCAGAGATATTTTGATTAAAGGAACATAAGAGTCTGTTGCTATACTTTTGACCAAACAGGATTGACCAGTTTCTATAGGAGCTATCAGTAAAATCCCTTTGGAAAGTAATGATCCTGAGTGGAGTGAGAAAGGGGTTATATTCAATGCGGGATTGGTTTGAATAAATATTTGTGAAGAGGTAATCTTCTGACAAAAAGCAAGGAATACCGATCTTTCTGTTAAACAAAATTGATCAAACTCGTAATTCATTAGATCTTTTTGATAAGTGTAGGCCACATATTGTAAGTAAATAATTCCCGGCTGCCCAGTGATTAGAGAACCCGGTTCCTTCTTTAAATTCTGACTGTAAGTAAAATTCAATTCATATTGAGAAATGTTTCTTCCTGTCATTAGAAACTGAACTAGTAATTCTATCTCTTTTTCGGATATATCCATGCTGGAACACCATCTGTTCAACTCTTTTATTCTAGTTATGGGCAAATTAAGCTTTCTATTCTTCATCTTCCTCTTGATAGAAGAAGAGCTGGATGTGTCCCCTATATCAGAGAACAAGAGAGTCATTTTTTGCAACTCTATCACGTACGACGGATCCTTTAAATACTTGATGAGTTCAAAGTCTATCTTTAATTTGATAAAGATTAAGGAAATCACTTGAAAATATTGAAGAACACAATACCCAAAAAAGACGACAAAAGGGATAAGAATCCAATATTCATACCCCCGAGCATTTAATAATCTCAGATGTGCCCATATTAATGGAACTGATGAATTAGTTTCTTCTATTAAAAAATCCTCGCAGGAAGATAAAGCAGAATCCAAAGGATTATTTAGAAACAAAAAATTATTCAGAAGATTCGTTCTGAATCTAAAAATCAATTTGAAAAGATTCGTTCTCAATTTCCATTGTATAGGTTCCCACAATAAATTCAATTTATGCATAATATTATGCTGACTATCTCGCAAAATCGATACAAATGGATTACTGCCATGTAGTAATATCTCCGGAAGAGTATCTAAAAGAATATTTTCAATATATTTACACCATGCAGAAGTAAAAAACCATGGCATATATTTTTTGAACAAATCCCATTTTGAAAAAATACTATCTATTCGATAGAATCTATACATCTCCTGTTTCTTAACACATTCATTAAAACGCGGTGATGGTAGAATATCCCGTTCCTCTTGAGATGAATTGGAAACGGTACTCCTCCCATCTATGCCTTCGTTTCCAATTATGTTTTGAAAACTTTCGGTTACAAACCAATCTTGAATACGATGAAACATTTCCTGGTTCTTTTTGGGAAATATTTCGGATAGTAAATCATCTTTATAAGATTGAGTTTCAATAAGACCCGTGTTTGAACTGAAACTCTTTTTAAGGTACTGATCGAGGTTGTTTTCTTCTGAATCGGATCTATTGAAAAAAGACTGGCAAAAAGTTTTTTCCAAATTGACTATTTGTTCTTTTGTTAAAGGCGTTGTAGAAATATCTTCGATCGAGGAAAGATATCTCTTGTCACGAACGAATGGATTCAATCGAGTTAGTAAATTGAAGGATCTGTACAAGTCATAGATTAATACAAATGTTTGGTCACCACTTCGTTTTCGTTGTAAATATTTAGGTAATAATATGTTAGATACTTGTGACTTGATGAATGAAATAGTCTCTTTCTCCGAGTGAACGGTTCCTATTTCACCAATGGGCAAAGAAGAGAGATTGTTGTGGATGGGTAAAAGATTGAATAATTGTCCATATGTAAGATTCTTCCTTTTTATATGAATTCTTTCCATATAAGAAGGTAATCTCTTCCTATAATTTGACCGAGGATGATGCAAATAATCAAAAAATTGGAGCGTATTTGCTCCGTGAAAAGAAGCTCTCAATGAGCTCTGATCAGATAGTTTCACGGGATTCAACCAATTGTCTCGATCGTTGGATATCGTCGAAAAATCAGTGTTATCGAACGATTCCATGCGATTCTTTTCATTATCGAATAAGTCAATAATCCATGGATTAATCGGTATCTCATTCGGAACAAATGGTGCAATTGTTCCTTCATCGATCAATAATTTTGATCTTTGTGAAAGATTATGGTCATCCAAAAGAAAGGGTTTGAATGTTTTGAAATGAACGATTAGAGCACCAATTGGATCCAACAACTCATTTAATCGTTGATAATTAAGACTTTTTAGCTCATTAAAGCGAAAATCCAAAATCGAAATGAAAATATCGAACTTAGAATTGAACTTCGAAATGATATCGAACTTCGAATTTAAGATCTCCACAGTAATTTCAAAAAGGGAAGAAAACTTTGAATAATCTTTTTTGTTGGGATTTACAGACCAACCAATTGAATCTTGATTAGTATTAGTACATGATTCAATTGGATCGAACACTATTTGAAAATAGTTTTGTTTAGAAAAAACATGTTTCAAATATTTCATAAAGTATTCGGTCTGATTGGACCATTTGTACACATTCAAATTCCGATTGATATGTTTATCCGTTCGAATAATAGAATGGTTGAACCATTCTCTCTGACTTTTTCTCCAACTGGATGAATGCCGGTCAATTGTATTTTTCGTTACATTATTCAAACTTTCATTTGCTATCCAATTTGTTCGAATTTGATCCTTTAAATTGCGACTTAACCTGCTCATAAAATAGAATCTATTGAATGCATTTTCTGAATACCCGGCAATCTTATACCGAATTGATTCATACCAATTGAAAGCTTCAGTTCTATAATCGTTAAGAGGGGTTCCTATCTCCAAGCGATTTTTGGAATTGATTTGGCTTAATTCTTTGTCGATTATTTGATCTAAATATTCATCCTCTTTATCAGTAATATTAAGGAGGACCCATAAAGATTTATTATTCAATTTCTCTCTGTGGTTAAAGATCCGATTCGATCTCAACGATCCATTCTTGTTGAGTTCATATAATGGATTCATGTTATAATCAATATCAAAAGAAATTTGATAATGAACCTTACTAGGCTTAGTTATTGATAGAGTGAATTGATCTGTTATTTTCAGAACAATTTTTTTCGTTTTCAATCTAAAATTGTTGAGCCATATGTATTGTCCTTTGCTTTGATCACAGAATGCAGAAGATAGATTCCAAGGCAGAGTAAAATTCCATTTTATAGATTGAATACAGTCGGATCGGTTCATATAACTTGGCTTTCTAAGAATAGTACATCCGGGATCTGATGAAATAGCACAATTCGAGGAAGGATTTTCAATTTCAAAATATGTTTTTATCTTCCATAGATCAACTATCCTATTCATTAATGAATAGGATTTTGAATTCCTTAAATCTTGGAAAAAAA